AATCCTAGATGTGAAAATAGGCATCATTCATCCACGAAAGGGTATAATATAAAGACGGAAATCTATATGAAAAATCAAAAATAAAGAACAAAGGCCAATAAGATCGAAATAATGAATCATAAATCGAGTTCGGGTTCGAATTCCATAAGTAATATAATATGGATCTTATTTTCTATAATGATAGAGAAATGAAACACATTTATTTACGATTTCATCTACTTGCAATTTTTTTTTTCAAAAAAAGATTGGCTGAACTTGAAAATTTACTCATTCAATGAGTAAACGATTGAATTGGATTCGGTTGGTTGGTACCAACTAAATCGAGTGCTATCTCCCATTTATCTCTTATTGAATTAACTGATCAACTTGCTATCGGACATTTATTTTCGATTCGATTTGGTATTATTCCAAAAAGGATTTCGACATATTTCACTTTATTATAATTATGAGAACCAATCCTACTACTTCTAACCCTGCGGTTTCCACACTTGAAGAAAAAAACCTAGGGCGTATCGCTCAAATTATTGGCCCAGTACTGGATGTCGTTTTTCCCCCGGGCAAAATGCCTAATATTTATAACGCTTTGGTAGTTAAGGGTCGAGATACTGTCGGTCAGCAAATTAATGTGACTTGCGAGGTACAACAATTATTAGGAAATAATCGAGTTAGAGCTGTAGCTATGAGTGCTACAGATGGGCTGATGAGAGGAATGGAAGTGATTGACGCGGGAGCTCCTCTAAGTGTTCCAGTCGGCGGAGCTACTCTCGGGCGAATCTTCAACGTTCTTGGGGAGCCTGTTGATAATTTAGGTCCTGTAGATACTCGCACAACATCTCCTATTCATAGATCTGCGCCTGCCTTTATACAGTTAGATACGAAATTATCAATCTTTGAAACAGGTATTAAAGTGGTAGATCTTTTAGCTCCTTATCGCCGTGGAGGAAAAATCGGACTATTTGGGGGAGCTGGAGTAGGTAAAACAGTACTCATCATGGAATTGATCAACAACATTGCCAAAGCTCATGGAGGCGTATCCGTATTTGGCGGAGTAGGAGAACGTACTCGTGAAGGAAATGATCTTTACATGGAAATGAAAGAATCCGGAGTAATTAATGAAAAAAATCTTGCAGAATCAAAAGTAGCTTTAGTCTATGGTCAAATGAATGAACCGCCGGGAGCTCGTATGAGAGTTGGTTTGACTGCCCTAACTATGGCAGAATATTTCCGGGATGTTAATGAACAAGATGTGCTTCTATTCATCGACAATATCTTTCGTTTTGTCCAAGCAGGATCAGAAGTATCCGCATTATTAGGGAGAATGCCTTCTGCAGTGGGTTATCAACCTACCCTTAGTACAGAAATGGGTTCTTTGCAAGAAAGAATTACTTCTACCAAAGAGGGATCTATAACTTCGATCCAAGCAGTTTATGTACCTGCGGACGATTTGACCGACCCTGCTCCTGCCACTACATTTGCACATTTAGATGCTACTACCGTACTATCAAGAGGATTAGCTGCCAAAGGTATTTATCCAGCAGTAGATCCTTTAGATTCAACGTCAACTATGTTACAACCTCGGATCGTTGGCGAGGAACATTATGAAACTGCGCAAAAAGTTAAGCAAACTTCACAACGTTACAAAGAACTTCAGGACATTATAGCTATTCTTGGGTTGGATGAATTATCCGAGGAGGATCGTTTAACTGTAGCAAGAGCACGAAAAATTGAGCGTTTCTTATCACAACCCTTCTTCGTGGCAGAAGTATTTACTGGTTCTCCAGGAAAATATGTTGGTCTTGCAGAAACAATTAGGGGGTTTCAACTGATCCTTTCCGGAGAATTAGATGGTCTGCCCGAGCAGGCCTTTTATTTGGTGGGTAACATCGATGAAGCTACCGCGAAAGCTATGAACTTAGAAGTGGAGAGCAATTTGAAGAAATGACCTTAAATCTTTGTGTACTGACTCCTAATCGAATTATTTGGGATTCAGAAGTGAAAGAAATCATTTTATCTACAAATAGTGGCCAAATTGGTGTATTACCAAACCACGCCCCTATTGCCACGGCTGTAGATATAGGTCTTTTGAGAATACGCCTCAACGACCAATGGTTAACGGTGGCTCTGATGGGTGGTTTTGCTAGAATAGGGAATAATGAGATCACCATTTTAGGAAATGATGCGGAGATGAGTACTGACATTGATCCGCAAGAAGCTCAACAAGCTCTTGAAATAGCTGAAGCTAACTTGAGTAGAGCTGAGGGTAAGAGACAAGTGATTGAAGCGAATCTAGCTCTCAGACGAGCTAGGACACGAGTAGAGGCTGTCAATGTTATTTTCTACTAGTCACTACATCAAAATAATCAAAAGAAGTTTTTTAGAAGTTCTTTATTATACACCACATTTAGATTCTGCCAATTGAAGACAATCAAGTCTAATCTGATACAACGAAAAAAAGAAGATGGGTAGAAAAACTTATTAGATACCATTGCATTGACTCCGGTATCTAATAAGTTCTACCTACTATTGGATTTGAACCAATGACTCCTGCCGTATGAAAGCAATACTCTAACCACTGAGTTAAGTAGGTAATTTATCACCGCAAAAGAAGACCCATCACCCCGGGGATTATAGATAGAATATTATTTCTAAGCAATACCAATCTGTTAATAGTAAACGGATCAGAGAGTTATCATGTGGGATTAGGGAATATCCATCTTGACAAGAAATTATCTATATGTTAAGATGTCTATGACAAGGGCTATAGCTCAGTTAGGTAGAGCACCTCGTTTACACGTGCGCCAATGCTTTTCAAGGGAGCTTATTATGCAGTGAACATAATTCATCTTATTGAAAAATCAATGTCTTACTCCATAGATTCGAGAGAACAATAGCCTGACAAATATTTGGTTCGGTACGATTTTGGTGCGAATTTTGGTGCCAAATCAAATAGAACCCGTCATTGATTTGATAGTTGATAAGGTAAATACCCAGCCCATTCAATGCTAGGCATAATGAGTATAAGGGCTTCAAAAAAAAACCTCTTTTCGTCCTATGAACTTTAAGGTGTATGAAGTCTCATATTCGACTCTTGCAGCGGAACGATAGAGACTCCATTTAACTTAGGTTGATCTAAGCCGAAGGCAGACCTAAGTCAAGGTAACCCTTCCCTTCTTTGAAACACTTTGGTATTGCTACTAGATCTGAATACAAATAATGAATCAGAGCACATGGAGCCAGCTCATTATCTTCCTGTAAAGAAAAGATATGGTGGACTAACTGATCTTTACATCAGTTGATGAAAGAGCCCAATGCAACAAAAAAAATGCATGTTGGGTCTTTGAAACAGTTCGAATCATTTCGATAATAATCAGTTTGATCTGTTTTACCGAGAAGGTCTACGGTTCGAGTCCGTATAGCCCTAATACATTCTATTTGTCTATTTTTGTATAGACATTCTATTTTTGTTTAGTATAGTTTTCATTTCCTCATTAGTACTTGTTTATAGACTGAACAGACCAGACCGTTGGTTGTTTCATAGAAATGAAATGAAAGCATTACCACATATTCATGTAAATACATAGGGACCTGAAAATAAAAACAATAATTCATTCCAATGGATCTAATCAGATCAGTATCTGTCAAATCTAGGACAAGAAAAAGAAAGAAAATATAATCGTTGGATGCATTAGATTGTGTTTACGTATTCGTATTTCTATAAAATCAATAGAAGCAACGACGATCCTTTACCTGTATTTTAATGAAAAGAATACTTCGAATATGTTAGGAATCCCTAGACATTTTTTACCCCAAAAATTTTTTCGGTTTTGTTCGGTTTTGATAATAACTATATCTTATTTCATTTTATTATTTATACATTATATAACATTATATATTTACATATAATATATATAAGATTACATATAATATATATAAGAAATATATATTTCTATAATATAAAATACAAAGAAAAAAATATAAGGAAATATCAAGAAAAAACCATAGTATTACGTTTCATAATTATGAAACATAGTTATAGTATTACTATTCATTAGAATACATTAGTAATAGAATATTCTATTAGGTTAGATTAGTATATTTTACTATTTAATTAAATTTCTTTTATTATTTAGAATTTTATTATTTAATATTTTTTATATCTTATATCTATTTTTTTTTCTAGAGAAGAGAGAAAGCGAGACAAAGTGAGAGAGTTTTGTTTGTGTACGAACGCCTTATGTCTACACCATATCTAAATATAATCGAAATCAAAAACGGAATCGGGATTCCGTTGGATGAATCTCTAAACAAGACATGCCACACAGCAAACAACCTCTGAACTATGCACTTTGATTTGATTAAAATCAATTCTTGTTTCACCTAGGAAAACAAGTTCTGGATGAATTGACAATGCCAACTCGAATAATTCAGCATATTCCACATTAATAGGAGTACATTTATGTTTCTGCTTCACGAATATGATATTTTATGGGCATTTCTAATAATATCAAGCGTTATTCCTATCTTGGCATTTGTAATTTCAGGAGTTTTAGCCCCGGTTAGTGAAGGACCCGAGAAGCTCTCTAGTTATGAATCGGGCATAGAACCTATGGGGGACGCTTGGTTACAATTCCGAATCCGCTATTACATGTTTGCTCTAGTTTTTGTTGTTTTTGATGTTGAAACGGTCTTTCTTTATCCATGGGCAATGAGTTTCGATGTATTGGGTGTATCCGTATTTATCGAAGCTTTAATTTTCGTGCTTATCCCAATTGTGGGTTCAGTTTATGCATGGCGAAAAGGAGCGTTGGAATGGTCTTAACTGAGTATTCAGACAATAAAAAAAAAAAGGAAGGAAAAGATTACATTGAGACAGTTATGAATTTGATTGAGTTTCCGTTACTTGACCAAACAACCCCCAATTCAGTTATTTCAACTACATCGAATGATCTTTCGAATTGGTCAAGACTCTCCAGTTTATGGCCGCTTCTATATGGTACCAG